TCAGTATCATTATTGGGTTTATACCAATGAGCAAAAAAAGTACAACTTGAACAATGAATTAATAAGTCGAACAAAAGCTCTAGAAAAAGAAAAGGGATTTCTTGCTCTAGATATGCTCGAAAAAAGGACCAGATTATGCAATGATGAAAACGAACAAAAATACTTGCCCAAAACGTATGACCCCTTTTTGAGGGGACCATACCGTGGAACAATAAAAAAATTCTATTCACATATGATCATGAATGATTTAATCACTTCTACAGATACGGAGGATTCCATAGAAATCAATTGGATAAATAAGATTTATGGGCTACTTCCTAATAATTCTAATTATTCCAGAAAATTTGAACATCAAAAGAATCCGCCTGATAAGGAATCATTACTGAATTATATTGGTAATTCCTTAACCTCAATCAAAGAATTTCCTTTTGAGCCTGCACCCATTTTGCATTTTAAAAAATATTCTTTATTGAGAGAGCAAACAAGAATTGATTTAGAAAATCAAACAAAAGCTTTAAAATGGGTATTCGATGTAATTACAACTGATCCAAACGAGCAAACAATAATTAGAAATGAATCTATTGGAATAGAAGAAATCCGTAAAAGGGTTCCCCGGTGGTCATACAAATTAACTAATGAATCTTTCAAAGAACAGAAGGGAGAAAATGGGGAAGAATCTAAGGAAGATCATGAAATTCGTTCAAGAAAAGCCAAACGCGTAGTAATTTATACTGATAACAATCAGAACCCTACTATAACTACAAATAATACTAATAATAGTGATCAAGCAGAAGAGGTGGCTTTGATACGTTACTCGCAACAATCGGATTTTCGTCGGAATATAATCAAAGGATCCATGCGTGCTCAAAGACGTAAAACGGTTATTTGGGAAATGTTTCAAGCAAATGCGCATTCTCCGCTTTTTTTGGATCGAATAGACAAAACATTTTTTTTTTCTTCTTTTTATATCTCTGAAATGATGAATCTCATTTTTAGGAATTCGTTGGGTAGAGAACCAGAATTGAAAATTTCACATTTTGGTTTTGAGGAGGAAGAGACAAGGGAAAAAGAGAAAAAAAGCGAAGAAAAAAAAGAGGAAAATGAACGTATAGTAATATCAGAAACTTGGGATAGCATTATATTTGCTCAAGCAATAAGAGGTTTGATGTTAGTAACCCAATCTTTTCTTAGAAAACACATTGTATTGCCTTCATTGATAATTGCTAAAAATATTGGCCGTATGTTATTATTCCAATTCCCCGAATGGTATGAGGATTTGAAGGAGTGGAATAGAGAAATGCATGTTAAATGCACTTATAATGGTGTTCAATTATCAGAAACAGAATTTCCCAAAGATTGGTTAGCAGACGGTATTCAGATAAAGATTCTATTTCCTTTCCGTTTGAAACCTTGGCGAAGATCTAAAATACGATCTCATCCTAGGGATCAAATAAAAAAAAAAGGAAAAAAAGACAATTTTTGTTTTTTAACAGTTTGGGGAATGGAAGCGGAATTCCCTTTTGGGAATCCCCGAAAACGACCTTCCTTTTTTGAACCCATTTATAAGGAACTCCAAAAAAAAGTTAGAAAAGTTAAAAAGGATTTATTTCTACTTCTAAAAGTTTCAAAAGAAAAAACAAGATGGATCATTAAAATACTTCTAGTTCTAAAACGAATAATGAAGGAAATTCAAAAAGTAAACCCAATATTCTTATTTGAATTGAGCAAGGGGAAAGTATATGAAACGGCTGAAAATGGAAAAGATTCCGAAATAAATAATAAGATTATTCACAAATCAACCATTCAAATCCAATCCATGAATTGGACAAATTATTCACTCATAGAAAAAAAGATGAAAGATCTTTCTGATAGAACAATCACAATCAGGAATCAAATAGAACGAATCACAAAAGACAAGAAAAAAATAATTCTAACTTGTGATGATAAAAGATCGAAATCACAGAAACATATTTGGCAGATATTCCAAAGAATAAATATACGATTAATACGTAAATCACATTATTTTATGAAATCTCTGATTGAAAATATATATATAGATATCTTGCTATGTATGATTACCATTCACAGGATCTATTTCCAACTTTTCTTTGAATCAACAAAAAAAATAATCAATAAATCCGTTTACAACGATCAAACAAATCAGGAAGGAATTGATGAAAGAGATCAAAATACAATGAACTTTTTTTCCACTATAAAAAAGTCCTTTTCGAATACTAATATTAGTAATAGTACAAATATTTATTATGACTTATCCTCCTTGTCCCAAGCATATGTATTTTACAAATTATCACAAACCCAATTACTTAACAAGTATCAATTGAAATCTCTACTTCAATATCAGGGGACTTACCCTTTTATTAAGGATAAAATCAAGAATTATTGTATGACACGAGGAATATTTGATTACAATTCAAGACATAAGAAAATTCATAAGTCTGGAATGATTGAATGGAAAAACTGGTTAAAGGGGCATTATCAATACAATTTATCTCAAACCAAATGGTCGCGGTTAGTACCACAAAAATGGCGAAATAGAATCAATCAACGTTATAGGATTCAAAATAAGGACTCAATTAAAGCGGATTCATATAAAAAAGAAAAAAACCAATTAATTCATTACGTGAAACAAAATTACTATGCAGCGGATTCATTGACAAATCAAAAAGAAAAATGGAAAAAACACTACAGATATGATCTTTTATCACATAAATATATGAACTATGGGGATAAGGGGGATTCTTATATTTATGGGTCAAGATTACAAGTAAATGGGGTTCACAAAATTCCATATAATTTCAATAAACCAAAATCCGAATCATTTTATGTATTGGTAAGTACAGCTATTAGTGATTATCTAGAAGAAGGATATATTATTGATACGCATAAAAATCTAGATAGAAAATATTTTGATTGTCAAATTCTCCACTTTTGTCTTAGAAAAAATATCGATATTGAGACCTGGACCAATACACATATCGGTACCAAAATTGATAAAAATACTAAGACTGAAAAAAAAATCAACAACAAATTGAAAAAAAAAGCTATTTTTTCTCTTATGATTCATCAAGAAATCAACCCATCCAATCAAAAAAGTATTTTTTTTAATTGGATGGGAATGAATCAAGAAAGAGTTTATCATACCATATCAAATCTAGAATCTTGGTTCTTCCCAGAATTTGTCTTACTTTTTGATGCATATAAGATTAAACCATGGATTATACCAATCAAATTACTTCTTTTTGACTTTTATTTTTATAAAAATAAAAGTCAAAATAAAAACATCAATATAAATGGAAAAAATAATCCTCAGATGATATCTCATCAAAAAAAATATTTTAAATTAGAAAATTCCAACCAACAAAAAAATGAGCAACAGGACCAAGTAAATCTTGTATCAGATCTACGAAAAGAAAACAAAAAAAAAGATATTGAAGAGAATTATGCGAGATCAGACATTACCATTAAAAAAGGTAAGAAGAAAAAACAATCCAAGAAAAACAAGGAAGCAGAACTAGATTTCTTCCTGAAAAAATATTTCCTTTTTCAACTAAGATGGGATGACTCCTTGAACCAAAGAATGATCAATAATATCAAGGTATATTGTCTCTTACTTAGACTGATAAATCCAAAAGAAATTGCTATATCCTCGATTCAAAGAGGAGAGATGCATCTGGATGTAATGCTAATTCAGAAAGATCTAGCTCTTACAGAATTGATAAAAAAGGGAATATTAATTATCGAACCAATTCGTCTATCTATAAAAAGGGATGGAAAATTGATTATATATCAAACTATAAGTATTTCATTGGTCGAGAACAATAAACACCAAACTAATAGAAAATGCAAAAAAAAAAGATATATTGATAAGAGGAATTTGGATAAACCCATTGTACGATATGGGAATATGCTTGTGAATGGGGACACAAATTATTATGATTTCCTTGTTCCCGAAAATATTCTATCTCCTAGACGTCGCAGAGAATTGAGAATGTTAATTTGTTTCAATTCCCATAATTGGAATGTTACGGATAGAAATGGAAATCCATTATTTTGCAATGAAAATAACATAAGAAACTCTGGAAAATTTTTGGATGAGGACAAGCATCTTAATACGGATACAAATAAATTCATTAAATGCAAATTTGTTCTTTGGCCCAATTACCGATTAGAAGATTTAGCTTGTATGAATCGCTATTGGTTTGATACCAATAATGGCAGTCGTTTCAGTATGTCAAGGATACATATGTATCCACGATTTAGAATTATTTAATTTAATAGTATATTTCCTATATCATATATATATCTATATTCCGTGACATTTTCGGTATATGAAAGCCGAAAGGTGTATGCATATGCTATGTTATATTTTGGTAAATGATACAGATTGAATGGTGTATCCATTCAATTGGATATAGGAATAAATAAATTAGGGGAATCCTTTTAGATAGAAATAAATTCTTTTCTTTCGTTAATGCGGAAACATATTATCCCTTTCTATCCAAATCAAATTTTCAATTTGATTTGGATAAAATAAAGAAGTAGTATATGAATAAATCCAAATTTTTGTGTGTACTAGATTAAAATAACCGGCATAATTTTTTTTTTATTTTTCCTGATCGGAAAAATCCATGAAAAAGAAAGAAAAAGGATAGAAAAACTTTTTATGGTCAAAAATTCATTCATTTCCATTATTTCACAAGAAGAAAAAGAAGAAAACAAGGGTTCTGTTGAATTTCAAGTATTCAGTTTCACCAATAAGATACGGAGACTTACTTCACATTTGGAATTGCACAAAAAAGATTTTTTATCACAAAGAGGTCTACGAAAAATTCTAGGAAAACGTCAACGGTTGCTGGCTTATTTGTCAAAGAAAAATAGAGTACGTTATAAGAAATTAATTGGTCAGTTGGATATTCGAGAGCCAAAAACTCGTTAATTTAATCATTTAAATTTTTTTTAGTAGTATTCAATTTTTCGTTTTGATGAGTCTCGTTTTGAGGAATTCATGGAATAATGAATTAAGGAAGAAAAGATATGACAGTACCGGTTACAAGAAAAGATCTCATGATAGTCAATATGGGGCCTCACCACCCATCAATGCATGGTGTTCTCCGACTAATCGTTACTCTCGATGGTGAAGATGTTATTGACTGTGAGCCCATATTGGGCTATTTACACAGAGGAATGGAAAAGATAGCGGAAAATCGAACAATTATACAATATCTACCTTATGTAACACGATGGGATTATTTAGCTACTATGTTCACAGAGGCAATAACCGTAAATGCGCCAGAACAATTGGAAAATGTTCAAGTACCTCAAAGAGCTAGCTATATCAGAGTAATTATGCTGGAATTGAGCCGTATAGCTTCTCATTTGTTATGGCTTGGACCTTTTATGGCGGATATCGGTGCACAGACTCCCTTTTTCTATATTTTCAGGGAAAGGGAATTGATATATGATCTATTCGAAGCCGCCACAGGTATGCGAATGATGCATAATTATTTCCGTATTGGAGGAGTAGCTGCGGATCTACCTTATGGATGGATAGATAAATGTTTGGATTTCTGCGATTATTCTTTAACAGGAGTTGTTGAATATCAAAAACTTATTACGTGGAATCCCATTTTTTTGGAACGAGTTGAAGGAGTGGGCATTATTGGTGGAGAAGAAGCTGTAAATTGGGGTTTATCAGGACCGATGTTACGAGCTTCTGGAATCCAATGGGATCTTCGTAAAGTTGATCATTATGAGTGTTACAATGAATTCGATTGGGAAGTCCAATGGCAAAAAGAAGGAGATTCATTAGCTCGTTATTTAGTACGAATCGGTGAAATGAAGGAATCCATAAAAATTATTCAACAAGCTCTAGAAGGAATTCCTGGAGGACCTTATGAAAATTTAGAAGTACGACGCTTTGATAGAGCAAAGAATTCCGAATGGAATGATTTTGAATATAGATTTATTAGTAAAAAACCTTCACCCAATTTAGAATTGTCGAAACAAGAACTTTATGTGAGAGTGGAAGCCCCAAAAGGAGAATTGGGAATTTATTTGATAGGAGATAATAGTGTTTTCCCCTGGAGATGGAAAATTCGTCCACCTGGTTTTATCAATTTGCAAATTCTTCCTCAGCTAGTTAAAAGAATGAAATTGGCTGATATCATGACGATATTGGGTAGTATAGATATCATTATGGGAGAAGTTGATCGTTGAAATGATAATTGATACGACAGAAGTACAAACTATCAATTCTTTTTATACATCGGGATTTTTAAAAGAAGTGTATGGACTAATATGGATTGTACCCATTTTGACCCTTATATTGGGAATAACAATGGGGGTACTAGTAATTGTGTGGTTAGAAAGAGAAATATCTGCAGCGATACAACAACGTATTGGGCCTGAATATGCTGGCCCGTTGGGAATTCTTCAAGCTATAGCGGACGGGACTAAACTACTTTTTAAAGAGGACCTCCTCCCATCTCGAGGAGATATTCGTTTGTTTAGTGTGGGACCGTCTATAGCGGTTATATCAATTCTAATAAGTTATTTAGTAATTCCTTTTGGGTATCGTCTTGTTTTAGCCGATCTCAGTATAGGTGTTTTTTTATGGATCGCCATTTCTAGTATTGCTCCTATTGGGCTTCTTATGTCAGGATATGGATCGAATAATAAATATTCCTTTTTAGGTGGTCTACGGGCTGCTGCTCAATCTATTAGTTATGAAATACCATTAACTCTATGTGTGTTATCAATATCTCTACGTGCGATTCGTTGGAATATGAACTTTGAACCTCTCTTCTAGAAATAAAAGAAAAAAGAAAGAGGTTCAATGTATTGAATAGATGTTTTCATTTTTTTTATTCAGCATTCGGGTTGATGAGTTAAACCAGATAGTTATATGAGTGAAACTAAACAGCTTCCAAATTTGTAGTAAGAAGAAACAATCTCATTCCCTATGTACAAGAATAAAGTTGAAGTAAAAATAAGCAGTGCAAACTGCTTACCCCAAGATTAAGATTTTTTGATTAGTCATCATATCTTGAAGCGGGCGCAAACAAAAGATCAACTGTATGGAGTTTCTACTACTGTCTCATATGTATTACTATACCGGGGATCAATCAAAAGTCAGTGGACGGTTAGGAACACCAAGGTACACAAAGGATTAGTAATGGAGATAATGTAGGGTATCAAAAAAGGGGTATTTCTTCATAAAACGAATCATAATAAGGACTTGAAATTGGTAGAAATGATCAAGTAGTACTTCCCTACGATTCCGATCTAGAGTATGCTCCTATTCACTGGTTAAAGAAATGACTATCAAGAACGAATTAATTCTTTATTTTATTTTTGAGTATCCTCCTCTAAGACAGAAGAACAGGAAAAAAGAAATGGAATGTAGTAATTGAATGAATAATAAAAAAGGGGGGTCCTTATTTATTCTTTTCTCTATCCATATTCATACATATTGAATTCTTATCACGATTCATGAACTAATGACTAATTCTTTTTATTTAGTATTGATTGATATAAGGAGTATTTTATTGAAATATTAAGTTATTACCGAACAAAGAGAAATTTTTATTGTAAAGGATGAGATCAATTCGGAAGCACTTTTTTTCTTATTCTAGCAGACAGAATTCCATTGGTCTAATTTGGGACTTTCCGATATATCTTTATTCTATCCATCCAAAGATGGTGATAATACCGAACCCATCCTTACATTTTTTGTGGCCATCGAGGAGCCGTATGAAGCTGAGGTCTCACGTACGGTTTTGAAATAGCGATGGGAACAGTGATGTTATTATCGACTATGATTATCTAACAGTTCAAGTACAGTTGATATAGTTGAAGCACAGTCAAAATATGGTTTTTGGGGGTGGAATCTGTGGCGCCAGCCTATAGGATTTATTGTTTTTCTAATTTCTTCTCTAGCCGAATGTGAGAGATTGCCCTTTGATTTACCAGAAGCGGAGGAGGAATTAGTAGCAGGTTATCAAACCGAGTATTCGGGTATCAAATATGGTTTATTTTATCTTGCTTCTTACCTAAATTTATTAGTTTCTTCATTATTTGTAACAGTTCTTTACTTAGGTGGGTGGAATTTACCTATTCCGTATATATCCATTTCTGAGCTTTTCGGAATAAAAAAAATCGCCAGCATTTTTGGAATGACAATGGGTATCCTTATTACATTAACTAAAGCTTATTTGTTTCTCTTCATTTCTATCACAACAAGATGGACTTTACCTAGAATGAGAATGGACCAGTTATTAAATCTTGGATGGAAATTTCTTTTACCTATTTCTCTAGGTAATCTGTTATTAACAACTTCTTCCCAACTTCTTTCATTATAAATAAGAGAATATGATAACACTATTTTAGATTCATAATCTCTATCAAACAAGAGAAAGAAACATCAAATTTTTCATGTATATCTACAATATGTTCCCTATGGTAGTTGGGTCCATCAATTATGGTCAACAAACAATACGAGCTGCAAGGTACATTGGTCAAAGTTTCATAATTACCTTATCCCACACAAATCGTTTACCTGTAACTATTCAATATCCTTATGAAAGATCGATCACATCAGAGCGTTTCCGGGGTAGAATCCACTTTGAATTTGATAAATGTATTGCTTGTGAAGTATGTGTTCGTGTATGCCCGATAGATCTACCCGTTGTTGATTGGAGATTTGAAAGAGATATTAAAAAGAAACAATTACTTAATTATAGTATAGATTTCGGGGTTTGTATATTTTGTGGTAACTGTGTCGAGTATTGTCCAACAAATTGTTTATCAATGACTGAAGAATATGAACTTTCTACTTATGATCGTCACGAATTGAATTATAATCAAATTGCTTTGGGTCGATTACCAATCTCAATAATTGGAGATTATACAATTCAAACAGTTATGAATTCGACTCAAATAAAAATAGACAAAGATAAACCCTTTGATTCAAGAACAATTACCGATTACTAAGATTTTGTTTTGATATAAAGGATCCAAGCTTTTTATTTTGGGTAGTCAGTAACTACAAATAAAAACTAATGATTGTTGAGAATCACTCTTTGATTTAAACTAAAAATATATTTTTAGTGATGATTTCGAAATAGCAAATTTCAACTACTTTTTTCTTTCGGACAAATATAAATAAAGTAAGGTTGGCCCGATAATTTTATCTATATCTACATTAATCCATATTCAAATTCAATTCAATTATAAATGTATCATATACAATATTATATACAAGAAAACAAAAATAGGGTAACCCCTTTTCCTTTCCTGGACCATTTATTTAGTAAAGTTAAAGTAAGGTCATGAAATAGTTAAAGTTATTTATTTTGTATTTTATACATAATGGATTTACCTGGACCAATACATGATATTCTTGTTGTATTTCTGGGGTCAATTCTTGTATTAGGGGGTCTGGGGGTAGTATTATTTACCAATCCAATTTATTCTGCCTTTTCGTTGGGATTGGTTCTTGTTTGTATATCCTTATTCTATATTTCATCGAACTCCTATTTTGTAGCTGCCGCACAGCTCCTTATTTATGTGGGAGCCATAAATATCTTGATCATATTTGCTGTAATGTTCATGAATGGTTCAGAATATTCCAATAATTCCTATCTTTGGACCATTGGAGATGGGGTCACTTTGATGGTTTGTACAACTATTCTTTTTTCACTAATTACTACTATCCCAGATACGTCATGGTATGGAATTATTTGGACTGCAAGGTCAAACCAGATTATGGAACAGGACCTAATAAATAACGTTCAACAAATTGGGATTCATTTATCAACAGATTTTTATCTTCCATTTGAACTCATTTCAATAATTCTTTTAGTTTCCTTGATAGGTGCAATTACTATGGCTCGACAATAAGCAATAAAAATACTTAACTTACTAATGATTCCCAATTTTTAGAATTCTAACTAAATTCTAAATAAATAGAAATTTGTAGTTAAATCTATCTACCGTCAATATCTTCTTTTGTTGTGTAATTGTTCTATTCTAATCAATTGAATCGGTTGAATTGTTGTTCATATTGAAATGAATCGAGATTGATAAGGAGTTAGTCAATGATGTTTGAGCATGTCCTTTTTTTGAGTGTTTATTTATTTTCTATCGGTATCTATGGATTGATCACAAGTCGAAACATGGTTAGAGCGCTTATGTGTCTTGAGCTTATACTAAATTCGGTTAATATCAATCTTGTAACATTTTCTGATATATTTGATAGTCGCCAATTAAAAGGAGACATTTTCTCAATCTTTGTTATAGCCATTGCAGCTGCTGAAGCAGCTATTGGACTTGCTATTGTTTCGTCGATCCATCGTAACAGAAAATCAACTCGTATTAATCAATCGAATTTGTTGAATAATTAGTGATAATCATCATAGATAATTTAAATAAAGACACATAAAAATATTTAATAGAATTGAAATACTATTTTTTATTGAATTTGAATGCAATTCCATTTTATTGAATTGCATTTTTATATTTATATTGAAATAATGATGACCGATTTGTTGGCCAATTAATTTTAATTCGCATGTGCAACTCGTATCATCATAATTGTTGAAACGAAAATCAAAGTGTCTTGACCTTTTCTCATAAACAGATTGATTTAAGAAATATATTGATTGTTTTTAATAAACCACTGTTTCGTCTGGTGTCTACAATATTACAATATATAATATATGATTCATTTACTACTAATTTGATTTGACCAGATCGAAAATCTTTTATGTTCAAAACTGTACTTTATAGATCCAATGTCACATTCAGTAAAAATTTATGATACATGTATAGGGTGTACTCAATGTGTACGAGCTTGCCCCACAGATGTATTGGAAATGATACCTTGGGACGGATGTAAAGCCAAGCAAATAGCTTCCGCGCCAAGAACCGAGGACTGTGTAGGTTGTAAGAGATGTGAATCTGCCTGCCCAACAGATTTTTTGAGTGTCCGTGTTTATTTAGGGCCTGAAACAACTCGCAGCATGGCTCTATCTTATTGATACGTTACAAAAAACTCCACTTGAATCGTTTGTGATTCCTCTTTACCGACAAAAGCCCGTGCTCGACAAAATATATTATTTTGAGGACGGGCTTTTCTGGTCAAAATGTATCTAGTCTTTATCACGAGTTATTTTCCTTGGTTAACAATACTTGTTGTTTTACCGATATTCGCGGGTTCCTCAATTTTCTTTTTCCCTCATAGAGGGAATAAGATGTTTAGGTGGTATACTATGTGTATATGCTTATTAGAACTCCTTCTAACGACTTATGCATTCTGTTATCATTTCCAATTGGATGATCCATTAATGCAATTGAAGGAAGATTCTAAATGGATAGATGTTTTTGATTTCCACTGGAGACTAGGAATCGATGGACTTTCTATAGGACCCATTTTACTGACAGGATTTATCACTACTTTAGCAACTTTAGCAGCTTGGCCAATTACTCGAAATTCGCGGTTGTTCTATTTCTTGATGCTAGCAATGTACAGTGGTCAAATAGGATTATTTTCCTCTCGAGACTTTTTACTTTTTTTCATCATGTGGGAGTTAGAATTAATTCCTGTTTACTTACTTTTATCCATGTGGGGGGGAAAGAAACGTCTCTACTCGGCTACAAAGTTTATTTTGTACACTGCAGGGGGTTCCATTTTTTTCTTAATAGGAGTTCTAGGTATGGGTTTATATGGTTCCAATGAACCAACATTAGATTTTGAAAGATTAATTAATCAATCATATCCTGTGGCATTGGAAATAATATTCTATTTTGGCTTCCTTATTGCTTATGCTGTCAAATTGCCGATTATACCCCTACATACATGGTTACCTGATACCCATGGAGAAGCACATTACAGTACATGTATGCTTTTAGCTGGAATCCTATTAAAAATGGGCGCATATGGATTGATTCGGATCAATATGGAATTACTACCCCACGCTCATTCTATATTTTCTCCTTGGTTGATGATAATAGGAACAATGCAAATAATCTATGCAGCTTCAACTTCTCTTGGTCAACGTAATTTAAAAAAGAGAATAGCCTATTCCTCTGTATCTCACATGGGTTTCACAATTATAGGAATTGGTTCTATAACCGACATGGGACTCAATGGAGCTATTTTACAAATGCTCTCTCATGGATTTATTGGTGCTGCACTTTTTTTCTTGGCGGGAACGAGTTGTGATAGAACACGTCTTGTTTATCTCGAAGAAATGGGGGGGATATCTATCCCAATGCCAAAAACATTTACCATGTTCAGTAGCTTCTCAATGGCTTCTCTTGCATTGCCAGGAATGAGTGGTTTTGTTGCGGAATTTATAGTATTTTTTGGACTAATTACTAGTACAAAATATCTTTTAATGTTAAAAATGCTAATTACTTTTGTAATGGCAATTGGAATGATATTAACTCCTATTTATTTATTATCTATGTTACGTCAGATGTTTTATGGATACAAGTTATTTAATATTCCAAACTCTAATTTTTGGGATTCTGGACTACGAGAACTATTTCTTTCAATCTGTATCTTTCTACCCGTAATAAGTATTGGTATTTATCCCGATTTTGTTCTCTCGTTATCAGTTGACAAGGTACACGCTATCTTATCCAATTATTATCATAGATAGTGTTTCATTAATGAAACGGAAGGAAAGTCTTATAATTCTTTGAATTTAATATTTTAAAAATTGTTTGCTGTACTGTATAATGAAAAAAGAAATAAAATGAATAAGAATTGTAATTAGATACATCTCGAGTTTTTGAGAACCATTTGAATCAAGGAATCATTCAAATTTAAATGGTTCTCAAAAACTCATAAAAACAAACTTTCGTTATATATGGGATGATGTTTTTATCTTATGTATTCTTCATGTAGTTTATTCAATTAGATGTTTATGTGAATGAACCATAACTATGTAGACCTATTCCTAATAGATTGATCCCAAAATAACATATCCAAATTATAAAAAATCCTATAGAAGCCACAAGTGCCGAATTCGTACCTTTCCAATTTATATTTGTTCTAGTATGTAAATAAATCGCGAATATGGTCCAAGTAATAAATGCCCAAGTTTCCTTGGGGTCCCAATTCCAATAGGACCCCCATGCCTCATTAGCCCATACTGCTCCACAAAGAATACCTATGGTTAAAAAGGTAAACCCTATACTAATGACACGATAACTCCAATAATCCAAACGCTCAGTTAATTGATATTTGTAATAATTTCGAAATGAAGGAAAAGAAGTGTTTTTAAAAACACTTCTTTTTTCATTCAAATATTCAATCCCACCAAAGAAAAATGACTTAATTAAAAAATTATTGCTTTTACAAAAAATTTTGATGTTTTTTCGAAATGTAATGACTAGAAGAGCGACTGATAATAATGATCCGCATAAAAGAGCTGCATAGCTCAATAACATCATACTTACGTGCATCATTAACCACTGAGATTGTAGAGCAGGTACTAATATTGCGGATTGATGCATTTCAGTTGAAAGACCCGACATGGCAAAGCCTTGAGTAAAAATGGTACTTGGTGCAATTATTGTGCTTAAATCGTTTTTAAGGTTACGTATCTTGGGAATCATATGAATAATGAAGAAACTACACGAAAGGAAGATTAATGACTCGTATAAATTGCTTAATGGAAAATGTCCCGAAGAAATCCAACGAGAAACTAATAATCCTGTTATAGAGAAAAAGGTAGCTATCATCCCTTTTTCTGATGAATCACGTAATCCTACAATTTTGTGGACTAATAAGGTCATCAAATGAATCATAATCACAATTGAAATGATCGAAAAAGAGATATGAGTTAATATATGTTCTAAAGTCGCAAATATCATAAAAGGGGTCCCATTACAGAATTGGAAATCACGAATTGAATACATTTTAGGATCTATTGTATCTCTTTTAGAAGATGCCGCCACTCGGACTCGAACCGAGATGCTTTAGCACTGCTTCCTAAGAGCAGCGTGTCTACCGATTTCACCACGGCGGCTTACTTGAAATAATAATAGTCAATTCATGTTGAATCGTCGAGATTCAAGGATTCAATATAGTTTAGGAAACATTAATTAGAATCAATGAATAAAGACTGGTTTGTGGTTTAAATATTTGAATCCTCAATAAAATACCTACCTAGGTAGTATCGTCGTAGGTTTTTTAACAATCAACTTTCATGTACTAGAAACTAAGTTTTCTCCAAACAGTTGGAACTCCATAGTTTTTTCTCGGTTGAGGTATAAAACTAAGAATTGTCCTTTTTTCTCTATTTTTTTATGATTTGTTTTTCATTTATCCGATTTCATGGATTTAAATGAAAAAGATTTATTTGATTTTTTTTCAATGAAAAAAATCAAATAACTAGGATTTCATATCTATCACAATTTCATCATTAAATACAAATAATTTTTTATTTTTATAATGATTTCGATACCTTAGTATATTAAAATTAAAGTATTAATATTCTTTATTGTGCATATAATTTCTAATTTAGAATACCATTTACAAAACCAATTAAGTTTTGGGATAGGCATATAACAAAAGAGTTTCAATCTCTATCACAATTGTACTTTTCACAATAGAAAAGTACAATTGCGATAGGGAAAAAAAAATAATACTTAGAACCCAATATACAAAAAACTCTTATTCTATATATCACAGCAGTGAGTTCTAAGTAATATTGAGAAATTCAATACAGAAAAATACATTAGTTAACATTCATCTTACAAAATTTGAGGTTCTTTAGGCTATATCAATTGAGATTATTCTAAGACTTTATTATTTGTTTGTCGCACAAAAAAACTTTTTGAATGCCCGGTGGAAACCGATTTCGCTAAAGAAAAAGTTTTTACTGCAACTAAGTATCCTTTTTTCTTCCAAATATTTCTACGAATACGTTTTTTTGACATAGAAGTACGTTTTTTTGGAACTGCCAT